TAACTTGTTGATCCCTCTTGCCAGATTTGTCCTTTGTTAATGTCCTAGCTTAGTGTAAGATAGAGATAGGCATAGCTCATTTTAATTTGAACAATGACTGAATCAATGAACAAAAGCGGAAGAAGAAGAAACGGAATTTAACCCCCTTTTCTGTTTTCTGAAGGACAAATCACTACCCGAACGAATGCTATCTGTCGTATTATTTGTATTTAATAGAATATCGATTTCTATAACTATAATAGATTTATATAGAGAATAGCGATTAGAATGAATGACGAATCAAAAAATTCTCTGAAATCGTGAAAAACAGAAAGATCCCTCGGATCTAATCATATCATTCCATTATATTGACAATTTCAAAAAACTGTTCATACTATGATCATAGTATGAGGGCGGTCGGGTAAGTATGCCCCCATCGTCTAGTGGTTCAGGACATCTCTCTTTCAAGGAGGCAGCGGGGATTCGACTTCCCCTGGGGGTAGGGTACTACGAAAGGAAGTTAATCATGGATTACCAATAAGCCTAAAATGGATTCTTCCTGGGTCGATGCCCGAGCGGTTAATGGGGACGGACTGTAAATTCGTTGGCAATATGTCTACGCTGGTTCAAATCCAGCTCGGCCCAATAATTCGCCAATCTACCATGAGATGGTATAACCCCCTTGTCCTTCAGAAATACCTGATACGGAGGAATAAAAAAGAATCAAATTTTCTGCTGTATCCCTTATTTCCCTGGGATTGTAGTTCAATTGGTCAGAGCACCGCCCTGTCAAGGCGGAAGCTGCGGGTTCGAGCCCCGTCAGTCCCGACGGATCCAATAAATACAATACATCAATTCATCTTTCGCTTTTCTTTTTCCATTTCACTTCTATTGTTTGTTTGAGTTTATGACTAATGGAAGTGGGGAGGTGGTCTGATGATACTTCATCAGATGATTGTACAAGGAAGACGTAGGGTAAGTTATAGAAAAGAAAGAACAGAAAAGAATTCTTGATTGGATCAGGAATCCAATTTGGGATTCGGTATGGATAAAAGATATGTATATGTTATACTATTCAATTCTCGACGATGAATTGATTTGATAGCTCAGATATTGTTATTCATGATATTGAATAAGATCAACATCATCGCATCGAGAGGTAATTCATCCATTGAATTTACAGGCAAAAGATTTATCATCTCTATGGGATTAAATCCCGAGTTATTGCGAAGTAAAAAAACGATGAGATTATGGAAGTAAATATTCTCGCATTTATTGCTACTGCACTGTTTATTCTAGTTCCTACTGCTTTTCTACTTATCATTTACGTAAAAACTGTCAGTCAAAATAATTAATTAATTTTAATTAAACTTGACTTCTGAGTTCTTATCAATGATTGAAGAAATAAAATGAAAAGGATTCCAATTTATTGTCTTAAATGAAATGAGTGGACTAGAATTGGCAGTATTCTATGAGATCCAATAGTATGGTAGAAAGAAATATACGAATATTTCTTTCTACCATACTATCTATTAGTGTTATTGTAGTGTATAAAGTTGTACTCTCTAATAAAGAAAAGATAGAGGCTTAATATAGATCAATCTACAATATGTGGAATGTACATAGCATCCAATTCTATTTCTTTGCTACATTTATTTATTCCGATCAATCTGAAATAATCGAAATGGAACTCTTACTCTTATGGTTATGGTTCTAATTCCTAGATTTTTGATTATTTCCAATATGAATCCCAATATCCATCGCAAGAATCAAATCAATGAAGGAAAATGGTATGGGCCTATATCTATATTAATAAACTAACGTAATCTTTTTTTTTAGCATTCCTAAAAAGGAATTGATCGAGCCATTGACAAGAGTTCTATGGGAACTTCTTCGGATTTCGAAAAGGAGTAGTAAACCTCACAGATTTTTATTTTAACGCTTGAACCATGATATGAAATGAGTCGATAAAGCATAAATCCAATTTCGAAAATAATAAAACAATCGATAAATACGCAATATGTGACTCGCCCAAGACAAGATCTTATTATGCATAGTATTTTGTTAGACAACCACTATATCTATATCTATTTTGTTTATCATAGAAAGTGCGTATACACTTAACAGAACGACTTCCTCCTTGAAAAATAATTGAAAAAAGGAAAATCAATAAAAAAGAAAAGGGGTCCGTTCTTCCTCATTGTCCATATATAATTCGGATAAGAGCCCATTTGTTGAAATCGAATAGAAAATTTAGGAAGAATTAGGTTGGAATAAATTTCGTATCATCTGTATCCCTTTTCCTTTCGAAATACAAAGTCATTGAAATATTTGTTTGATTGGAAGAGTATTATTCATATAATACCTTATTCCACTAGAATCCACTGGAATTTTGAAATGAAGATATTTTAATTTGAATTAAAAAGTCAAAAAGGATTTGCAGAACGATCTATAAAATAATTAATAGAGTTTGATTCCTCAACTCAATTAGTAGTACTTCTAAAGTCCACTTCTTCCCCAT